GTAAACAAATAAGGGGCAAGAAAACTCTATGGAAAAATGGTGGTTTAATTCGATGCTGTGTAAGAAAGAGTTAGGACGCAGGTGTGGGCTAACTAAATCAATGAGCAATCCTGGTCCTAGTGAAAATCCCAGTAAAAGTGAAGATTCACATATCAAAGATACACCAAAAAATATTCAGAGTTGGGAGGGTTTTGATAATTCTCGTTATAGTAATATTAATTTTTTATTGGGCGAAAAAGATATTAGGAATTTCACCCCTGATGATACCTTTTTAGTTAAGGATAGTAATGGAGGCAGTTATTCCATATATTTTGATATTGAAAATAAAATTTTTGAGATTGATAACAATCATTCTTTTCTGAGTGAACTTTCTAGTTCTTTTTATAGTTATCGGAATTCTAGTTACATGTATGGTACTCAATATAGTTGGAATAATCATATTTCTAATTGCATTGACTGTTATCTTCAGTCTCAAATCTGTATCCATGCTTCGACAGTAAGTGAGAGTTACATTTATAAGGCCGTTTGTGGTGAAAGTAGAAATAATAGTGAAAATGAAAAAGACGTTTTGAGTATACAAATCTGCACGAAGGGTAGTGATTTAACTATAGGAAAAAGTTCTAACGATCTCGATGTAACTCAAATAGAAAGTTCTAATGATCCTGATGTAACTCAAAAATATAGGCATTTGTGGGTTCAATGCGAAAATTGTTATGGATTAAATTATAAGAAATTTTTGAAATCAAAAATGAATATTTGTGAACAATGTGGATATCATTTGAAAATGAGTAGTTCAGATAGAATCGAACTTTCGATCGATCCCGGTACCTGGGATCCTATGGATGAAGACATGGTCTCTCTGGATCCCATTGAATTTCATTCGGAGGAGGAACCTTATAATGATCGTATTGATTCTTATCAAAGAAAGACGGGATTAACTGAGGCTGTTCAAACAGGCATAGGCTGCCTAAACGGCATTCCCGTAGCAGTCGGGGTTATGGAGTTTCAGTTTATGGGGGGTAGTATGGGATCCGTAGTTGGGGAAAAAATCACCCGTTTGATTGAGCATGCTACCAATAAATTTCTCCCTCTTGTTATAGTGTGTGCCTCCGGGGGGGCGCGCATGCAAGAGGGAAGTTTGAGCTTGATGCAAATGGCTAAAATATCGTCTGCTTTATATGATTATCAATCAAATAAAAAGTTGTTTTATGTATCAATCCTTACATCTCCTACTACTGGTGGAGTGACAGCTAGTTTTGGTATGTTGGGTGATATCATTATTGCTGAACCCGACGCCTACATTGCATTTGCGGGTAAAAGGGTAATTGAACAAACATTGAATAAAACAGTACCCGAGGGTTCGCAATCGGCTGAATATTTATTTGATAAGGGCTTATTTGACCTAATCGTACCGCGTAATCTTTTAAAAAAGGTTTTAGGTGAGTTATTTAAGTTCCACACTTTCTTTCCTTTGAATCAAAATGGAATGGAATAGAGACGAAATAAAATAGAACACTAAGCTCAATTATTTGTAGCAAACGGGTAGTTAGTTTGTCAGAATCAAATATCAAATAAAAAATAGAATTGTCCTTCGTCACATAAGATCGAATTGTATAATATAAAGAAGCAAAAGTTGCGGATAACTCCCCCTTATCTTTATTTCTGATTAAAATCTCTAAAAAAAAAACAGAAAATTTTTGATTTTTCTCCATTTCCATTTCCCGAAAATCCTGTTTTAGCTAAAAATACCTGTTGGTTCATATTCTAACGAATTGTTCGATAATCTGTAAGAAATTCTTTCTTTTTTTAGTCAATTCAAATTCGAAGACAAGACGAAAAGACAAATACTTAGTTCTACATTTCTTGCCCTTATTCTAGATACTCACTTAAATATTTCGATATAGGGATATAGATACTGCGATTTATAGTTATCGTAATAATCGTAATAATTGAAATTGAGCATTGAATGGGTTATTACAGTCATAATAATGAGCTTCATTTGAATTAATTATTTTCATTCTTTTCTAATTTCTAAAATTAGAATTATTATAAGATATATTGAATTTATAAATAACCTAACAGGTACAAACAATAAATCGAGGTACCCATTTCTATGACAACTTTCAGCTTTCCCTCTATTTTTGTGCCTTTAGTAGGTCTAGTATTTCCGGCAATTGCAATGGCTTCTTTATCTCTTCATGTTCAAAAAAACAAGATTCTTTAGATCGCAGGTGGCCCTATCCCCTCCAATTGTTTCAAAACTTAGATTTGTATCATAAAAAAGATATCGATTTGGGGAAATATGGTATAATATAATATGTGTATGTGATTTTCGCTGAGCAAACATAAGCATAAAAAAGCACAGGGCCCCCAGGCCCGCTGACACAGGATATATAGCCAATGAATTCTACCCGTGTCAGGATCCGCTGGATGGATCAAACTGGCAACGGAAGATTCGTGTATTTAGATGTATCGTGGGATTCTATGAGGTATGCTAGTTTTTTAGTCTAACCAATTTGATGGCTTATTCCTAAAGTAAAGGTTCACACCAAACTAGTGCTAGTTGATGAGAGTTATTTCGTAAACAAAAAAAGTAAAGTCAAATTAATTTGAGGTAGTCTCTCAATTCCAATAAAATACAATCGGATCGAGTATGAGTTGGCGATCAGAATATATATGGATAGAACTTATCGCGGGGTCTAGAAAAATAAGTAATTTCTGCTGGGCCGTTATCCTTTTTTTAGGTTCATTGGGATTCTTATTGGTTGGAACGTCCAGTTACCTTGGACGAAATTTGATATCCTTTTTTCCTTCTCATCCAATCATTTTTTTTTCGCAAGGGATCGTGATGTCTTTCTACGGACTCGCAGGTCTCTTTATTAGTTCCTATTTGTGGTGCACAATTTTCTGGAATGTAGGTAGTGGTTATGATCGATTTGATAGAAAGGAAGGCGTAATGTGTATTTTTCGTTGGGGATTCCCTGGAAAAAATCGTCGCATATTACGCCGATTCTTTATAAAAGATATTCAGTCCATTAGAATAGAAGTTAAAGAGAGTATTTATGTTCGTCGTGTTCTTTATATAGACATCCGAGGGCGGGGGGCCATTCCCTTAACGCGTATTGATGATAATTTGACTCCAAGAGAAATTGAACAAAAAGCTACTGAATTAGCCTATTTCTTGCGTGTACCAATTGAAGTATTTTGAGAACTGGTAGATTCCCACTTTATCAGAAGATAAAAACGCAAGAATCGCCCCTTTTCTAGAACATAACTAAAAACGAAACCCCCTTTTTTTTATCGAAGTTTCCTTTTCCTTTTTTGTTACTTAATGACCAACACAAAAATGATAATGACTAATCCGTGAATTTTTTTTGAAATAGTAGATATTTTGATAGAAAAAGGGGTTCTTTCATCTCAAAATCTTACTAATATTCATTAATTAAGAATTAAGGGGGTCATTTATCGAGAGGAAACTGTTGTTTCAAATTTAACCTAATTATAATTCAGATATTGTTTCCCGATATTTTTTTAGTATTTCTTCATTCGAAGTGGATTCTTAGTCAATTTCTCTATTCTTTCTAGATTCAAAGACTAACCAAAAAATCCTAAAACAAATAAACTAGATTCATAGGTTCCATACCTTGTATAGAATATAGAACTCATACGTGAAAGAAACATTTAATCGCATAAAGCGGACGAGTGGAGTTGGTTGATTAACAATTCACAGAGGAAAAAATGACAAACAGGAAAGTATTCCCACCTCTGGTATATCTTGTATCTATAGTATTTTTGCCCTGGTGGCTTTCTCTCTCATTAAAAAAAAGTCTGGAATATTGGGTTACGAATTGGTGGCATACTGGTCAATCCGAAATTTGTTTGAATGAGATTCAAGAAAAGAATATTCTAGAAAAATTCATAGAATTGGAGGAACTGTTCGTCTTCGACGAACTGATCGAAGAATATTCAGAGATACGTCTACACAAGCTTCGTATAGGAATCCAACAAGAAACGATCCAACTAATTAAGATACACAATGAGGATCGTATCCAGATGATTTTGCACTTCTCGACAAATATAATATGTTTTGTTATTCTAAGCGGGTATTCTATCATTGGTAATGAAGAACTTGGTATTCTTAACTCGTGGTCCCAGAAATTCCTATATAACTTAAGCGATACAGTCAAAGCTTTTTCTATTCTATTATTAACTGACTTATGTATCGGATTTCATTCACCCCACGGTTGGGAATTAATGGTTGGCTCTGTCTACAAAGATTTTGGGTTTGTTCATAACGATCAAATTCTATCTGGTCTGGTTTCCACCTTTCCAGTCATTCTTGATACAACTTTTAAATTTTTGATTTTTCGTTATTTAAATCGAGTATCTCCGTCACTTGTAGTTATTTATCATTCAATGAATGACTGATAAAAAAATCCACTGATATTAATCTAATCAAATTGGAGCCCTTGTTATTTATGTAGTTGTATATAAACAAAGTATTGGTATTGAAAATCGTACTTACGTTTTCTACTTTTACCCATCTTCGGGATTCGTCCGATATTGATATTATTCTCCAGGACAATCTCATTCCAGTAAAATTAGTTAAGTAACTAACAGAATCGTGGATAGGGAACTATACTAGCAACTTACCCCCCTTATTGTATTGTAGAAATTTTTGGATCAATGATTGGACCATGGAAAATAGAAACACTTTTTCTTGGATAAAGGAACAGATTACTCGTTCTATTTCCGTATCGCTTCTAATATATATCATAACCCGTCCGGATATTTCAAAAGCATATCCTATTTTTGCACAGCAAGGTTATGAAAATCCACGAGAAGCTACGGGGCGTATTGTATGTGCCAATTGCCATTTAGCTAACAAGCCCGTGGATATTGAGGTTCCGCAGGCGGTACTCCCAGATACTGTATTTGAAGCAGTTGTTCGAATTCCTTATGATATACAACTGAAACAAGTTCTTGCTAATGGTAAAAAA